TAGTGAACCGACGAGAGATATTTTAAATTTGTTTCTTTCTCGTCTATCTCCCATTTTCTTTAGTTATTCACTAGAGCAATTATCATCTGGAAATTGATCCGGGGCAAGTGTTCGGATCTATTATGACATAGCGGGGAGGCGCTCAACGGACCTTTTTATCCTATAAAATATTTTATGGATAGAGAAACTAGATATATCTAGTTTCTCTACTCTACCTGTCTCTCATTTATCCCTAGGAAATACTAGACAAAATAGAAAAATCTTAGAAGGGCTCTAAGGAAATTTATTAATTTTTCCAAGAAGAATGATCATACTGATAGGTCCAGCAAACAATTAATTTTAACAAAAAATGAGGCTTATTCTTTTAGTCGAACCGTCGCGTGATCTTCAACCAATTATGAGCTTCAATATAATTCCCGGGAGTAAGTGCTATAGCTTGTTTCCAATACTCAGCGGCTTGGTCGAACCAAGCCTCCGCAATTTCAGAATCTCCCTGTCGAATGGCCTGTTCTCCCCGGTCGGAATAGGTCGATCAATTCCTTCCCTTAGAACCGTACTTGAGAGTTTACTACCTCATACGGCTCAGCAGTCAATTCGTTTTTTGTTACCCCGTTGTAATCTACCATATCTAAATCAAAGATATTTATCATAGATCCATCTCCTTTTTCTCGGGTTAACTAAAAGAGGTTAATTACATAAGTTTGAAACTAAAATTTTGATTACTAATCTTTTTTGTTTTATCTTTTATCCCACCTTTAGATTCATAAGATAAGAATAAAGCATGGATATTTATTTTATTTAAATATTTTATTCTTCTAATTTTCTGAAAGGTAACTCTCTCAATTTCATAGAGAAATTTTTATTTATATAGAATCTTTGAAAAAGACTTTTCATTCATAAGAAAGAAAAGACTTACTCTCTTTGGGATCTGATACTACACCGCTGCTCGCTAGTGGATCAACTCTATTACATAAGTTGATTCCTAACTTTTTTCATATGATGACAATGATATAAGTAAGCAGTTCTTATTGTATATTGGATCGGCCCAAAACCTCGCAAATTGATCTTTACGGTGCTTTCTCTATCAATTAGATCCTTTATCCATAGAATAAAGTATCTAGGCATATCGATTTCTTACTATTTTGACTTTTAGAAAGTTTTTTTCTTTGCTACAGCTGATAAAAATCGTTATTTTGGACGATTTTTATGTAGAAAGCCTTTTTCTAGTAGAGTATTTAATTTTTTTTTTTTTTCTATAGTAGAGAGAGTCGCACGTAATGACAGATCACGGCCATATTATTAAAAGCTTGGGGTAAGAACGGGTTTCGTTCTAGTGCTCGAAAATAATATTCCAAAGCTTTGGTATGTTCTCCATTACTTGTGTGGATAAGTCCTATATTATAGAGTATATAACTTCGATCATAGGGATCTATTTCTAGGCGCATAGCTTCATAATAATTCTGCAAAGCTTCCGCATAATTTCCTTCGGATTGAGCCGACATCCGTTACGGTCGTCGTTTGATTCCACGAATCTCCGTTCCAGAACCGTACATGAAATTATCATCTCATACGGCTCCTCCTTTATGTACATAAAAAGAATAATAACTTTAAAAGCTTAAAATATTCTCGTTATAAACTGAGCGGGGCTAGTGTTTTTAGAATAAATCTCTAGCCAACCTTTCTGCAAAAGATTTTTTCTTACCATCAAGCGTGTTAGGATTAAATAGAAATGGTAACTTCAACAATTTCTTTGTCTTCAACACTTTCTAATTTCCAGGAATTAGTCACTTCAACAATCTTCGACGGTTATACGGGTATCCAAAGTACCAACGAGATGGATGTTTGTTGTCCCAACCATTCTTGTTAGCCCTCACCCTCATAAGGAGTAAAGAGTTCATCTTTTTATTTTAATAAATAACTAAAGTTTTTGTGTTGTTGATTTCTAGGTGTAGTGCTTCTTCCCATATGCCCCCCATTGGTACTAGTGAAGTAAGATTGAACTGTACTATAGAACCTATAGGTGTAACCTTTCGCTCAATACTCCAATCGACAATTGAAGCATCTGAGGCGGCATTACTCGAGGATACACGACAGAAGGAATTGTTCTATTTCTAAACTTCACCTTCAACAAGTGTAGATTTCTTTCAATAATCTTTTTTCTTTCTATCCCAAATCTCGTGTCTTTGGGTGATCAAAAAGAATCAAATCGCACCATCTCTATAGTAAGTAAATGCCTCTTTTTCTCCTGAAGTTGTCGGAATTATTCGTAATAAGATATTGGCTATAATTGAAAAGGTTTTATCAATAAAATTTCCATTTATCTGCGATCTAGGCATAGATAACAATACATTCTATAATTCTTTTCATTACCTCGCGTAGGAAAAAGATCCCACAAACAAAGGACAAAGGAAAAGGAATTGGACAGTACGAAATAACATAAAAACACACTAATAAAATGAAATTCTCTTTATTACCATTACCTAAACTGTGCAGCAAAGATCTTTCTTTATCTATTTTTCTAAGGTTAATGTGATAGGTACCAACAATAAAGTTATCAAATATCTAATTATGAATAACTCGCTATTCCCTCGGGTTTTGGGCCATAATCATTATGTAGGAAAGATGGCCGAGTGGTTGAAGGTGTAGCATTGGAACTGCTATGTAGGCGTTTGTTTACCGAGGGTTCGAATCCCTCTCTTTCCCTACTTTAACCCAATTCAGCAATGCCCTTCCCCCTAATGTAACAAATAAAGGAAAATGGAATTCTACCAGTTAGATGCTATGGATTTGCTATTACTAAATAGTGGAACAAAATTCCTTCGTCCAAAGTGAAGAAAGTGCTGTAACCCTTCTTATTTGATTGACTGAGGTTTACGTTTGACGCGAATAATATTCTACCACTAGCAATTCATTTATTTTCAAACCGACTCCCTTACTATCTATTATTTGATTGACCAATCCTTTATATTGGACTGAGTGAAGAGTCAAATGTTTTGGTAATTCCTCATGAGGAGTTGAATCAAGATAATTTTGAATCAGAGCTCGGGATTTTTTATCATCCTTCGCCGTAATAATATCACTGGGTTTGCAACGATAACTTGGTATATCTACTATACGCCCATTAACTAAAATATGCCTGTGGTTAACTAATTGGCGGGCGCCAGGAATAGTCGGAGCCATGCTCAACCGAAAAAGGATATTATCCAAACGCATTTCAAGTAATTGTAGTAAAACCTGACCTGTTGAACCTTTCGCTTTTCCGGCAATACGGACATATTTAAGCAATTGCCGTTCGGTAAGACCATAATGAAAACGCAATTTTTGTTTTTCTTCTAGACGAATACGATATTGGGATCTTTTACCGGAACGCGAATTGTTTCTAAGATCACTTCCAACTCTAGGTCTTTTACTAGTTAGTCCCGGTAAAGCCCCCAGACGGCGTATTTTTTTGAAACGAGGCCCTCGGTAACGCGACATAAAGACTCCTTATTTGAAATTCCAATAAGACTCAATTAAAACTGAACTAAATAATAACTAAAGCGAAATATTGTACTACAAAGAATAATGAGATAAATTGTATCAGACTCTGTTATTGTATATATGAAATATATAAATAAAAAAAGATCTTTTTCTGTCTTGATTTGATCTGTAGAGATCCAATCTAACTCCTACTATTTTTATTCTTTTATTCCTAGTGAAAGCTCCTACGAAATAATAGATTGGGGACTCTTGAAAAAAGAAGAGTGAGTGTTTTAAAAAGATTTTCATTTCAAAGAGACATTCTAAATCGTGTAAACAATAAAAAAAGATGGAAAAGCCCGATATCGGAATCGAACCGATGACCACCGCATTACAAATGCGGTGCTCTAACCTCTGAGCTAAGCGGGCTCACATAAACATAAAAAATTTGTACATGTATAAGAATTTACTAAACTACTAGTATCTTATCCTCCCTAGTAACTAGTCAGATTCATTCTTAGTTATTCATACTTCAATTATTATTATAGCAACAAAGAAATAAAAAAATCGACCGTTCAAGTATTCCACATTGTACTATCAAATTCGAGGGAAATAAAAATCTATATGTGGTACAGACCCCTCTATATTGAATTCAAGATATAGAAATGATAGAATTATTTTTGATCCACAAAAACAGGTTCCGCCGATAGAGATGAAAGAAGATAGGTGCAAAATATGAGGAAACACGATTCAATATAGGAATGGGCATCTGATGAATTAAAAGGTTCCATTGAAAGAATCAAATGACATCACAATAAGACCCCAATCGAAAAAAAGGGGGGATATGGCGAAATTGGTAGACGCTACGGACTTAATTGTATTGAGCCTTGGTATGGAAACCTACTAAGTGAAAACTTTCAAATTCAGAGAAACCCTGGAATTAAAAACGGGCAATCCTGAGCCAAATCTTCTTTTCCAAAACCAAACCCCACTCAAGGGGTTAACAAAGCGAAAAAGGGGGTAGGTGCAGAGACTAAACGGAAGTTGTTCTAACAAATAGAGTTTACTACGTTGCATTGGCAAAGGAATCTTTCCATCCAAAATCCAGAAAGGATGGCGGATAAACCTTAATATACATCTGTAACCATACTGAAATAGTATATCAAATGATTGTTAGGAATCGATTCCGAGTTGAAGAAAGAATCGACTATTCATTCATAAAATAAGTCACTCCACAGTCTGATATATCTTTTGACGAACTGAGATTAATTGGACGAGAATAAAGATAGAGTCCCATTATACATGTCAATACTGACAACAAGGAGATTTATAGTAAAAGGAAAATCCGTCGACTTTAGAAATCATGAGGGTTCAAGTCCCTCTATCCCCAAATCCGCTAAAGAGGCTCTTTTGAATAACTAGATATTCTAGTTAGATCATACTCTCTTTTCTTTTCATTAGTGGTTTCGAGTTTGTTATGTTTTTTATTCACTTTATTATTTCACAAATAGATCCGAGCAAAATGAGGTTCTCTTATCACA